AAAATTGGTTACTAGACGGTATTCAGATAAAGATCTTATTTCCTTTCTGTCTGAAACCTTGGCACAAATACAAGCTACGATCCTCTCATAGAGATCTAATGAAAAAGAAAGGAAAAGGGCAAAAAGAGGATTTTTGCTTTTTAACAGTTTGGGGAATGGAAGCTAACCTTCCTTTTGGTTCTCCCCGAAAACGGCCTTCTTTTTTTGAACCCATTTTTAAGAAACTCGAAAAAAAAATTGGAAAATTTAAAAGGAAGTATTTTCTAGTTCTAAGATTTTTAAAAGAAAGAACAAAATTCTTTCTAAGAGTTTCAAAAGAAACAAAAAAATGGATTATCAAAAGCATTCTATTTATAAAAAAAATAAACGACGAACTTTCAAAAGTGAATCCAATTCTATTATTTAGATCGAGAGAAGTAGATGAATCGAAGAAAACTAAAAAAGAAAAAGATTCTATAATCAATAATCAGATAATTCATGAATCCTTTAGTCAAACTCGATCTACGAATTGGACAAATTATTCACTAACAGAAAAAAAAATGAAAGATCTAACTGATAGAACAAGCACAATTCAAACTCAAATAGAAAGAATTACAAAAGAGAAAAAAAAAGCAACTCCAGTAAAAAAAATGAGTCCTAACAAAAAAAGTTCTAATGTTAAAAAATTAGAATCACAAAAAAACATTTGGCAAATATTAAAAAGAAGAAATGTTCGATTAATCCGTAAATTACATTATTTTATAAAATTTTTCATTGAAAAGATATACATAAATATCTTTCTATCTATCATTAATATTCCCAGAATCAATACCCAACTTTTTCTTGAATCAACAAATAAAATTATTGATAAATACATTTACAATACTGAAATAAGTCACGAAAGTATTGATAAAACAAATCAAAAGAAAATTTACTTTATTTCCAATATAAAAAATTCACTTTATAATAGTAGTAATAATAAAAATTCACAGATTTTTTTTGACTTATCCTCCTTGTCACAAGCATATGTATTTTACAAATTATCGCAAACACAAACTATTAACTTGTATAAGTTAAGATCTGTTCTGCAATATCATGGAACATCTTTTTTTCTTAAGACTGGAATAAAGAATTTTTTTGGAACACAAGGCATATTTCATTCCGAATTAAATCATAAGAAACTTCGGAATTCTGGAATGAATCAATGGAAAAATTGGTTAAGAGGTCATTATCAATACAATTTATCTCAGATTAGATGGTCTAGATTAATACCACCAAAATGGCGAAATAGAGTCAAGCAACGTCGTACGGCTCAAAATAATAAGGATTTAAACAAACGAGATTCATATGAAAAAGGCCAATTAATGCATTCCAACAAACAAACTGATTATGGAGTATATTCATTACCAAATCAAAAAGACAATTTTCAAAAATACTATAAATATGATCTTTTATCATATAAATCTATTAATTATGAAAACAAGACGACCTCATATATTTATGGATCACCATTACAAGGAAATAAGAACCAAGAAATTTCTTATAATTACAACACACATAAGCACCAATTATTTGATATGCTCGGAGGTACCCCTATCAATAATTATCTAGGAGAGGGTGATACTATGTATATGGATAAACATATGGATCGAAAATATTTTGATTGGAAAATTCTCAATTTTTGTCTTAGAAAAAAAGCCAATATTGAAGCATGGGTCGAACTCGATACCAACAATAATAAAAATACTAAAACCACCATTAATAATTATCAAATAATTGAAAAAATTGATAAGATAGGTCTTTTTTATCTTACGATTCATCAAAATCAAGAAATCAATCCACCCAATCAAAAAAGATTTGTTTTTGATTGGATGGGAATGAATGAAAAAATACTAAATCGTCCCATATCGAATCTGGAATTTTGGTTCTTCCCAGAATTTGTGCTACTTTATAATGCCTATAAAATGAAACCATGGGCTATACCAAGCAAATTACTTCTTTTAAATTTAAATAGAAATGAAAATCTTAGTGAAAATCAAAACATCAATGGAAAGCAACAAAAGGATCTTTTTATTCCATCGAATGAAAAAAAATCTTTTGCATTAAAGAATCGAAATCAACAAGAAAAAGAACCCGCAGGCAAAGGAAATCTTGGATCAGATGCACAAACCCAAGGAGATCTTGGACCCCTTCTTTCAAACCAACAAAAAGATATTGAAGAAGATTATCCTGGGTCAGATATGAAAAAACGTAAAAATAAAAAACCATACAAGAGCAACACGGAAGCAGAACTCAATTTCTTTCTGAAAAGGTATTTACTTTTTCAATTAAGATGGGATGATGCTTTGAATCAAAGGATGATCAATAATATTAAGGTATATTGTCTCCTGCTTAGACTGATAAATCCAAGAGAAATTGCCCTGTCCTCTATTCAAAGGAGAGAAATGAGTCTGGATATAATGCTGATTCAAAAGAATTTAACTCTTACCGAATTGATGAAAAGGGGGATATTGATTATCGA